GGATAACTTCCATCTTGAAAGTTTTTTGGTGCTTTTATATGATATCCGCGATTCCTCTCGATTTGTAATCCAATACACAAATTAATGGGTTCCGTTAGACTAGCTATATACTGTGTGTTATCAACGATTTCTACAGAAGTTGGTAAGACGATGTCTTGAGCAGTTACACATCCAGGACCCTTGACACAAATAGACGCGTTGCGAGTTCCATACAGATTACTTCTCAATACAATTTCTTTCAAATTCATTAAAATTTCATGTACTGATTCTTGAATACCTACTATGGTAGAATATTCATGTGGTATTTTTTCAAATTTTGCACGGGTGATACATGTTCCTTCTATTTCCCCAAGCAAAGCTCTTCGCATCGCAATGCCTATTGTATCGGCTTGCCCTTTCATAAGTGGAGATAGAATAAAGCGTCCATAATAAAGACGCTTACTGTCTGCTCTTGATTCAACACACTTCCACTGTAGTGTCCAAGTAGATACTCTTACTTTCTCTCGAACCATAATAATATTATTTGATCAGATCATTGAATCGTTTATTTCTCTTGAAATCTCTTTTATTTTCATTTCTACACACGTCTTTTTTTAGGAGGTCTACAGCCATTATGTGGCATAGGGGTTACATCACGTACGAAATTTAATAGTATACCACTTCTACGAATAGCTCGTAATGCTGCATCTCTTCCGAGACCAGGACCTTTTATCATGACTTCTGCTCGTTGCATACCTTGATCTACTACTGTCCGAATAGCATTTCCTGCTGCGGTTTGAGCAGCAAATGGCGTCCCCCTTCTTGTACCATTGAATCCACAAGTACCGGCGGAGGACCAAGAAATTACCCGACCCCGTACATCTGTAACAGTCACAATAGTATTGTTGAAACTTGCTTGAACATGAATAACTCCCTTTGGTATTCTACGTGTACTTTTACGTGAACCACTACGGGCATTCGTACGTGAACCAGTTCTTGGTCTAGATTTTGCCATACTTTATCATCTCATAAATAGAAATTCGAGATATATGGATATATCCATTTCATGTCAAAACAGATCCTATTTTTTTCATTGGGTCCTTTACGTTAGAGAGCCCCTTTTCAAAAGATTATCCTTGTCTTTGTTTATGTCTCGGATTAGAACAAATTACTATAATTCGTCCCCTCCTACGGATCAGTCGACATTTTTCACAAATTTTACGAATGGAGGCCCTTATTTTCATAGTTGTCGTTCCTTAACTTAATTCTGACTCTATTTATTGGAAGAAAATAAGTTTCTTGAAATGTTGAACCTCAAATTGTATCCCCATGAAGGGAATGCTGAAGTTGAAAAAACAACCTAATCATTCGAATCCTTGTTGTGGCATCTATAAATTATACGCCCTCTGGTTGAATCATAATGACTTACTTCAATTTTGCCCCTCTCCCCCCATCGTATACGTATAAAACTCCGTCGGATCCTTCATGAACCATAACCTAGAATTAGATCTTCATTATCGAAAAACCCCGAGCATACATACCATTTAGAAGGAGAAGTGATTCATTAATGAAACCTTCATGAATCCATTTTTTTGTTCTTTCATTCTAGGTAAAAGCCCTAGAAGTATCACCTAATGTAGTAGGAATGATATCAACTAACCCACCCTTTTTTCTTTTGACAAATAGGAAATTCCGGATTCAATTCTGATATCAGAAAGATTACCATATATAACACAAAATTTCTCCGCCGATTCTTTCGAGTCGAGCCTCTCGGTCTGTCATTATACCTCGAGAAGTCGAAAGAATTACAATCCCCATCCCGCCTAAAATTCTAGGAATTCGTTGATAGTTCGAATAGATTCGTAGGCCAGGCCTACTGATACGTTTTAAATTTAAAATAGTTCGATAGGGTCCTTTCCTATTCCTTCTATGTCGTAGGGTTAAAACCAAAAAATATTTGTTGTTTTCCTGATGCTTCCTCACGTTTTTGATAAAACCTTCTCTTAAAAGTATTTTAACAATGTTTTCCGTGATGTTAGTGGATGCTATTTGAATCGTCCCTTTTCTATTCATGTCAGCATTTCGTATAGAGGTTATTATGTCAGCAATAGTATCCCTACCCATGATAAACTAAATTTTGGGTTGCCTCCCATTTTTTATATAATCAACATGCTATTTTTTATTTATTTTTATATTTTATTTATTAAATAAAGGGATATGCGTCAGATACAACCTAATCCACTAATTAATCTATTTCATCCAAATACTATGTATAATAGAACTATATTACGTATGATCTCATCTTATAATACCTCAGGTGCTAATGAAACTATTTTAGTGAAATTTAACTGTCTCAATTCTCGGGCAATCGCACCAAAAACTCGAGTTCCTTTTGGATTTCCTTCTTGATCAATCACAACTGCAGCATTATCATCATATCGTATTATCATACCGTTGTCACGTTTAAGTTCTTTACAAGTACGTACAATTACAGCTCTGATCACTTCTGATCTTTCTAGAGGTGTGTTTGGTAATGCTTCCTTGATCACAGCAACAATAATGTCACCGATATGAGCATATCGGCGATTACTAGCTCCTATGATTCTAATACACATTAATTCTCGGGCCCCGCTGTTATCCGCTACATTCAAATAGCTTTGAGGTTGAATCATATCATTTTTGAATCTGTTCTTTCAATGTTAATGCAAAGGGCGAAGTAAAAAAAAAAGAAATATTGTTTGTCAAAAAGAAACCTGCAATTGTTTTTTTATCCCCAAGACTTCTTTCCTTTGGTTCTACGTTCCTATCCCGAAATCATAAATTGAGTTCGTATAGGCATTTTGGACGCCGCTATTGAAATAGCCTTTCTGGCTATATTTTCTGCTACTCCCCCCATTTCATAAAGTATTCTACCTGGTTTAACGACAGCTACCCAATATTCGGGAGATCCTTTACCCGAACCCATACGTGTTTCCGTAGGTCTTACTGTAACTGGTTTGTCTGGAAATATACGTACCCATATTTTTCCACCACGGCGCACATTTCTTGTCATTGCTCGTCGCCCTGCTTCTATTTGTCTAGATGTGATCCAAGCGGGTTCAAGTGCCTGAAGAGCATATTTACCGAAACAAATACGATTACCTCGATAAGATATTCCTTTCATTCTTCCTCTATGTTGTTTACGAAATCGGGTTCTTTTGGGGTTATAGTTGATGGTTCTTTCTCAATTCCACCTCTACTACAAAACCGGACATGAGAGTTTCTTCTCATCCGGCTCCTCGCAAATGAAACGATTCGAATTTTATAATTTTATGACAATATACTGAATCATGGATTCTTTGAGATTTCATCTAATCTATTAGAAATTTCTATATCTTGTTTGGATATATACTTAAACATGTATTTTTTTTCTAGATAATTATTTTTATTTCTAGATAATGAGATAATGTCGTTTTTTTATAACGAATCTTTATTTTGTTTTGCCTTTGATCGATCATATTATCATATTGGATCGAACAAGATTGAGTAATGTAAAAGAAGATTGAGTAATCTAATAAAAACTTTCGCGGGCGAATATTTACTCTTTCAATATCTATTTTAGTTGTAGGGTTAGCTCATGAATTCTCGGAATAAATGAATTGGTCCCTGGTTCGTTCCGCCATCCCCCCTAATGAATTATTAGGATTCATTTTTCAATAGAATCTTACGTATTCATAGGTTCCATCGTTCCCATCGCTTCGCAATTAATGGTTAGGTTTGAATTCTATAATGGAGCCCCCCTCATGAAATTTGTTCTTGAGTCAATCTTCTCAGTCTTTATTGGCTCGAGGCTCTTGATTTTTTTCTATGAATAGATTCATATAGTTATGGATGAATCAGTATTGATACTTTATTACACTGCCTTTTATGAGATGACTCATAAACCTTACATATATTGGAATCCTATATCATTGATATTCTTTTTCTTTCTTTCTCTCAACCTTCCTTTTATCTGCATACTTTTTTTATATCATAATCAGATTGATTTTTTTTTATGCAAGAAAGATTTCAGTTGCTACAATGATATGACCAATATATCATATCTTGACTGCTTTTTTGTATCCAGATAATGTGAAACGATGAGTTGGTTATTAGTTCTATAGTTATTAGTTCACAGTAGGGGTCTGTCCATTTTTTTGGAATTCTATCCTATAAAAAAAACCAACGAGTCACACACTAAGCATAGCAATTATATGAAATCATCAATCAAATTTTTATTCAACCTTACAGAATTGCTTATTTTTTTGATTTAAGAGAAAAAGTTTTTTTTTATTCTATTTTTTTTTATCAATGGATATAGTGTAAAGAGTAAAGACAAGGAAAGTATTCTTATTCCCCATTCTTATTCCCCAAATATCCAAATTTTGATGCCTAATACTCCATAGACCGTTCGGACTCCATAGGAACAATAATCAATTTTAGCTCGAATGGTTTGTAGAGGAACCCTACCTTCTCTGATCCATTCGACACGTGCAATTTCTTTTCCGTCGATGCGACCTGCAATTTGTACTTGAATTCCTTTTGTATCTGCCTGTTTGGTTAATTCAATAGCCTTTTTTATTGCTTTGCGAAATGAAACTCTATTCTTTAATTGTCCGGCTATAAATTCTGCAAGAATATTAGGGTGCCCATAAGGGTTTGTAATTCTTGTGATAGCAATGTTGAGTTTTCGGTTCACACAATTAAGTTCTTTTTGTACATTCATCTGTAATTCTTCGATTCTTCGCGTCTTGCCTTCTAGTAATAACTTTTGGAATCCCATATAGATTATGACTTGAATCAGATCAATTCTTTTTCGAATTTCTATGCGTGCAATTCCCTCTACACCAGAGGATATTCTCATATTTTTTTGTATATAATTCTTGATACAATTTCGTATTTTTTGATCTTCTTGTAGACCCTCGGAATAATTTTTGGCTTGTGCAAACCAAATAGAATGATGACCTTGGGTTGTACCAAGTCTGAAACCAAGTGGATTTATT